AAATTGACAAAGTAATATTTCCATTTATTTATCAGAAGAGGCGTATCCTTTGAAGCCAGAATAGATTTTCCTCGATATCTAACATAATGCATGAAAGGATCCTTGAACAACCGTAGGATGTCCTGAAAATTATTAATAAAGACTTTTAGAAGATATTCTATCTTTCCATAGAAATAAATTCTCTCGAGAAAGACTCCCAAAGATGTTGATTGTAAATAAGAAGACCGGTTGCGGAGAAAAAAGAGAATGGATTCATATTCATATACATGAGAATTATATAAGAACAAGAACAATCTTGGACTCAAAATCGATTTTTTTGGAATAAAAAAACTCTTCCAATTCCAATTAGAATAATCGTAAAGACAGAACCGTAATAAATGTAAAGAGGAGGCATCTTTTATCCGGTAACGAAGAGTTTGAAGCAAAATTTCTAGATGAATAGGGTAGGGTATTAGTACATTTAACACATAATTTAAATGTGAGAATTTGTCCTCTAAAAAAGGAAATATTGAATGAATTGATTGTAAATTATGAGATTTTGCTAATTCTTTCTCTTCTAAGGAGGATATGAAGCCTATGGAAAATGGAATTTCTACAATCATTGCTAATACCACCGATAGAATTTGATAATACAAATTTTTGTTGTGGTTAAAAAAAAGGGGATTTTGGTTCAAATTATTAGTAGAAATAATCAAATTATTCTGTTGATACATTCGAAAAATTAAACGTTTCACAATTAGTGAACTAAATTGATTGTCATAACCACTATTTTGAAACAAAATGGACCTATTTAATCTATTTAAACTATGATTCTGAGCAAGTACATAAAGATACTCCTGAAAAAGAAGTGGGTATAAAAAATGGTGAGCTCTATGGAATTGTAAATATACTTGAACTTCCTCCATTTGAATTCAAATTTGATTTGAGAACTGAAGTTGGAGTCTTTATTTTATTCGGTTCTCAAATGATACATAGTGCGATACGGTAAAAACAAGGTATTATAGTAAAGAACCCATAGATACCTCGGGAACGAGTAGACTCCTCGACGGATTCTCTATTCTCTTTTTTCCATCTAATTGGTTTATGTTCATTATAGAATAACAAAACAAGAGAATTAGAAATCCTTACAAGAGAATTAGAAATCCTTTATTTTTTTTTTCAACCTAATCGCTCTTTTGATTTCGGAAAAATATATATTTTTTCGTTATCAATATACTGCTTCTTTTACACATTTATCTCGAACCTATACAAAAACAAATAGTTAGGACTCATTAAAAAACCAATAATCCACTCATGAAAAAAGGTCTTCCCGCGTTAGGCACTAAGATATTTTTAACATTTAATTAGATCGGGTAATCATTCAAATTATGAACGGAAGCTCGTTGCTTTTTATTTCCCTCTAATTGGAGTCATAGGGATTTATCCATCTCCATTTATTTATTCGACCCAACTTTGAATTCTATTTTTTGTTCTACGGCGAGAATTCAAACACGAGTTTGTACCGATCCAGAAACAAAAAGATATAGATTATCCGAATTCTCCGTTGATACGACATGCTGTTTTTTCCATTCATTCCTTTCAGGATCAGTCGTGGACTTACAAATTCTACCGCTGGTATCGACGAATTTTTCTTTCATACAAATGTGTAAAAGATGCTAGTCGCACTTAAAAGCCGAGTACTCTACCGTTGAGTTAGCAACCCTCCCCCCAAAAATGATTCAAATGTGTAGATGCAATCGGAATAAAAAAAATAGATTATATATTAGGTTATATTAGGTATAGGCTTCTTCTTATTTTTATCTTCTCTGATTTATCTAGCTTTTTCTTTTTAACTAGAAATAAAAGGACTTTTTGTATTAAATAAATTTATTTATCTATGATCGAATTATATTTGTTCAATACACTCTTGTCAATATTATTGTAAATTTGAAATGTTGAAAATTAATAAAAGAATAGAAAAAGATATCAAAAAGTAAACTTCTTTATTTTGATTTCTTATTTATTAGTTTTTTTTTAGTAAAAAAGAAAAAGTTATAAAAAGTAAACTTCTTTATTTTGTATTTCTTATTTATTAGTTTTTTTTTTAGAAAAATTTAGAATTTTTTATAATTTGATTTCCTTTTTTGATATCTTTTTTTTAACCCCTTCTGTATTCACTTAGTTTTTTTTATGCATTTTTATTAATAAAAATAGATCAATAATATTTAGTTTCATAAAATGAATTTTTTTGATTCTAGAACAGGGTATTTTTTAGTAGGAATCCAAAATTGGAATCCAAAATAGGTATGAATAGAAGAAAAGAGGGGGAAAGAAAAGCGTAGATCCAATTTGAAACAAAACAACTACATATGAGTCCTCCACATCCTCTTCTTTTGTATCTCATTAATTTCAGTTTGGTTGATTAAGATTCGATTCCGTAAAAACCCCTGCTTTCCTTAAAATATCATAAACAGTTCCTGTAGGTTGAGCGCCTTTTTTAAGGAAATCGAGAATAGCAGGAACATTTAAATAGGTTTGATTATTTATCGGGTCATAAAAGCCGACTTTCCGAAGATCCCTTCCTTCCCTTCGGGATTGAACATCAATTGCAACGATTCGATAAACGGCTCATTGGGATAGATGTAGATGAATAATACTCCCCCCCGAAACGTATAAGAGGTTTTCTCCTCATACGGCTCAAGAAAAAATTTTTAAATTAAAGGTTATGCTTATGTATAACATTCGAATGCCAAATAGATTCATAAAACTATCAAATCAATTACACATTTAAGTCCTAAATCATTTTTTCATTTTTTTACTCTTTCCTAATTCAATTTTTTACTCTCCTAACTCAAGTATCAAATAGCTCAACAGAAAATCCTTAGATCTTTCTTTTATTGAGTAGTCTCTAACCCCCTTCATTTTTTTGTTTGTCTCATTTGGAATCTATTTTGATTCTTCATTCTGATCTAGTTGTTTAAAAAATGGAAAAGGGGATTTCCTTGTTACAGGATTCTTTATGCTTACCTTGAATCATTGGGTTTAGACATAACTTCGGTGATCTTTAATTGTTTTAAAAATGGCAGCAACAAGCCCTTTTTTGTTTCTGATTTGAACGTTTGATTCACGCATGATACACGTTTGGTTGAAGGAGTTTTCCAATTTGAAGGAAAGAGTTTTTCAATTTCAAGAAATTTTTCTTCTTTTTTGAATTGTTTATTTAAAATAGATCCTTTCCCCAATTAGTTATATCAAATATGTATTTACGAAGTTGTTCCAACTTATTGATTCACATTAACCCTAGATTCTTATCCCTGAAAAAGAAATAAATACTTTCTTTTCTCCTCGAGCTACATCCTATACTATTTTTTCGATTACAACCCCCAAAGGTAGGGTTCAAGTGAAACAGAACAAAGAATGTCGAGCCAAGAGCACTTTCTTTTATTCTTAATATAATAAAAAAGTGGCGGATTTTGAAATCCACAGCAGATTATGTCCTTCAATTCAAGTCGCGCGTTGCTTTCTACCACATCGTTTCAAACGAAGTTTTACCATAACATTCCTCTAGGAACCAGTATGTAATTGATTCAATTATGGAATCATGAATAGTCATTGTTAAATTATTATACAGTAATCTAAATTTTTCCTTTTATCGAAAGGAAATAGTGAATTTACGAATAAAAATTTCAACCAGAATGAAAATGAATCCCATATTACATTGTATGTACGTAAAATCAAAATGGAAATAGAAATTTGGAAAAGATTTCGATTTTTTTTTTATTTTGAATTCAAATTCTTTTATGTTTCCGCTTTAACTGGGTCACACACAAAGAAATATCTATTATTTGAATTAATTTCAAATAGTGAAAAGGGAATGATTCTTCTGAATCTGAAGAATTTCAAATTAGAATGAAGAACAAATTCGATTCAATATTTGAAGCAATTAAAAAATTCAAAGGAAATATTTCTATTTATTGTCTAATGAGTATGCTCTGGGACGAAAGGATTCGAACCTCCGAATGGCGGGACCAAAACCCGTTGCCTTACCGCTTGGCTACGCCCCATTTGGATTTCTATTCAACACTAATTAACATTAATATTGTTATTAGTTATTCGTCAATTGACTCCCAGTCCAAATATCTATGAAATAGATTGGATTGGTGTTAGGATTTGGACACGTGTAAATATCAAATTAAACTAAGTTTATTGATCATTACATAGAATTCAATTAAGATATTGTATGAAAGTATGATATCTTCTATTCTTTTGTGAGAGTTGCAGGATTTTTGATTGAGGGAATTCAACGAAGTTTTTTCTTTTTTTTTTAATCTACCCTATTTTCCTTTCGCTTTCTTTATTTTTGCCTTATATCAAGAAGATATTAATAACTCAATCCAAAAAATTATCTACAAAAAAAAATTTTATTATGCTTAATCTATTTAATTTGATCTGTATCTGTTTTAATTGCGCCCTTTTTTCAAGTAGCTTTTTATTCGCCAAATTACCCGAGGCCTACGCTTTTTTGAATCCAATTGTAGACGTTATGCCTGTAATACCTGTTCTCTTTTTGCTTTTAGCTTTTGTTTGGCAAGCTGCTGTAAGTTTTCGATGAAATCCTTAAAACTGTTCTAGACAAAATGCATGATTTATTCGAGAAAAAGGAAATTCTAACAATAGCAAAAATCAAGTAAATCTTAGAGTCTAACCAAATCGTCAATTCAAATATGGAAATCTTTTGCTAAATTTGGATTTTCCCATTTCCTCATTTTGATCCCCTTTCTCCACTTCAAGACCCTATTAAAGTCCACCCCAAGACAATATCTAATTGTTGGTATGAAAATCTTTTTTTGTAATATAAAAAAGACTCAACTATTATCTTCGTACAACTGAATTGGTGAAAATCCTTTTCTATTTTCTTTCTAGAAAACAAAAGAAATCACTTGATTTCTTGGTATCAAAATAGGATATGTGGTATAAAAATAGAGAATCTATTCTCTTTTTTCCAAAATTCATTAAAGTAA